AATATTATAAAATATAATTAATTAATTATTAATTTTTCGAATTTTATAATATTAAAGATTATAACGATTAAAGTAAAATAAAGTAAAAGCGGGTAGCGGGAATCGAACCCGCATCGTTAGCTTGGAAGGCTAGGGGTTATAGTCGACGTTGATTCATCATTTTTAACGTCTCTAATTCAAAACTGAACGTGAAACTTTGGTTTCATTCAGCTCCTTTATGGAAGATGGATAAATTCCCAGATTCAGACATGAACGAAATAAAAGAATCCGACCCATAACGTCTATGTCAGCTTTGCTGTCTGAATCTATTCAGAACAACCCGCTTTCTAGACGATCCCTATAGAAAAGAAGAGGGTTATATTCTAACAATCTTTCTAGTTACCTCGTTCTCTACTTCTATTTGAAAGAATCCTTAGGAAAAGTATTTTGTTTCCACCGAGCTAAAACAATTTATCGATGTCTTTAGTAAACTAAAGACATTGTTTACTAGCTGTTTTGCTTCAATTTCCCCTATATAAATTTTCAATTATATAAATGGAAAATGGAAGATTTAGTTACGATTAGAAATACTTTTTTTATCTTTATCCATGGGTCCTTTACTCATACTCATTCAATTGGAAGTATTGATCCAATAAAAAAAATTATGTTTCGTAATCTCATAATCCAATTTTTCAATTTAAAATGGATTCTTGGATACAAATCACGAGAATGTATATTCTTCCTCGAATTTTTCATTGAGAGGTAAAGGATTCAATCCTTTTAAGAACTAAAGTTTTTGTTCGGAATGAATATATGAATATTAATCAAACCGAAAGACCCTTTAACTATATAGGGGGTTGTAGAACGAATCACACTTTTACCACTAAACTATACCCGCTACAATCCGATTATTGTATATAAATGGACCTTTTGTCGACCCTAATCAAAAGTAAAACAAAAGATCAGAAAAAAATCATGAAAACTAGAGCGTTTACGTGTTGTATCAGAGGACCTAATAAGATTAGGGAAAGAGGATTCATTTAATTTAAATTAAATAACTAAATAACAAGTGTTTTTTTGCCCGAGGTTTTTGACTTATACGTCTCGAACTTAAGCCATAACGGATTGTGTCAAGAAACGACAGTTCCCTTATTTCTTATTTATTTAAACAGGTTGATTCGATATCATTTCATTTGATTCTATATCATAGAAATTGAAAAAGTTTTTTATTTATTTTTAATCGCAATAACAAGCAAGTGTTTTTATTTATTTTTTTTTCTAAATTCAAAAATATTTTTATTTATGATTCGTTGGAACAAAAGGGCGGGCCCGGCCTGGTCAGTACTTAGCCGGGCCATGAAACTAAAAAGCCCCTTCGGATGAAATCACGAAATAAAAAAAAAGAGTTATACTATGACGGGCGTTTTCAAGCCTTATTTTTTATAATGTAACATAGTATTATCCTTTTTCAATTGGGAGGAGAGATGGCTGAGTGGACTAAAGCGTCGGATTGCTAATCCGTTGTACGAGTTTTTCGTACCGAGGGTTCGAATCCCTCTCTTTCCTTTTGTGTTGATGACTTGGTATTTTATTTCGAATTTATCTCGAGCTCTTTTTTTATTTAATTATAATTATATAGTTAAAAATTAATACTTAAAGAAGTTTAAGGATGTGGAATAGAAAAAATCTTACTAATAACAGTTTAAAATCAAGCAAAAAAACAAAAACCTTATCTTTTATTCTTCACGTCCAGGATTACGTACTGGATCATTAGACAGGAATCCGAAGATAAAGAGAGAAACAAAGAATATCACTACCGTGTAAACAAATAGTTTGAGAGTAAGCATTACACAATCTCCAAGATTTTTTTTAGGAAAAAAGAGAATAGATTCTCCACTTTTATACCGCATACCCTACTTTTTTATTTTGACACTCAAGAAATGCAGTGGGGTGATCCGGATTTGTCGCGGTTGTACAATAATTTCAATATTTGAATTGAGAGTGTAAGACTTATCTGATCTTATCAATTCTATGAATTTCTTTTTTCAAATAAATCATGAATTTTTGGGGGACTTTATTAAAAATATCATCGAAAACTTACAGCAGCTTGCCAAACAAAGGCTAAGAGAAAAAAGAACAGAGGTATTACTGGCATAATATCTACAATTGGATTCAAAAAAGCGTAGGCTTCAGGCAATTTGGCGACGAAAAAATTACTGGAAAAAAGAGCAGAATTAAGGTAGATATAGATTAAACTAAATATATTAAGCATAACAAACATTTTATTTTGGGGATAATTGTATTTATTTTGATTGAGTTATTAATAATATATTATTATTGTAATATATTATTATTGTGTTATTTTTGATAGAAGAAAAAAATGAATAAAAAGAAAATAAGATAGACTAAAAAACTTTCTTTGATTTGAACTCACCCAATCAAAAATCCTTCTATATCTCAAATCAAAAGAGAATAGAATAAATCATACTTTCGTACAATATCTTAATTGAATTATATGTAATGATCAATAAATTCAGTTTAATTCTATGTCTACATGTATAAAAATTCTAGTAATCCATTTTCTAAATAATAGATATTTAGACTGGAGTTGACGAATAACCCATACCAATATTAGTGTTTATTAGTGTCTAATTGTTTATTAGTGTCTAATAGAAAAAAATGGGGCGTGGCCAAGTGGTAAGGCAACGGGTTTTGGTCCCGCTATTCGGAGGTTCGAATCCTTCCGTCCCAGATCATACCCCCTCTATAATTATTATGAATATAATTAATCACATTATATGAATAATATTTTTCATTTTTAATATATATATCTTTTAATATATATATCATAATAAATATATATAAATGAAAATTGCCTTTTCGAACAGCCTTCTGTATTAAGAATACAATATTGGTATAGAAATACAATATTGGTATAGAATGTGATTATTATTTCTTTTTTTAATAATCTGCGGAATCAGATCTTTTTCACAAATTTAATCGAGTTAAAATAACACGCATATGAAATAGGAAATTAATTTGCGATTCGTTAAGTTAAATAGTACCCATTTGACATATTTTACAGTATAAATATGAAAAAATAACAACATCAATTTTCAATCTTCTCTTACATCAGTGTTTTTTTTATCTATCTTTTTTTACTCACAGATGATTTAATGCAATATGGATTTCTCTCTCTCTTACTGATGATAAAAAAGGAAAGGTCCTTGCTGGAAAACTTTATGTTATGCAAAAAAATTGTATCGGATATTGTATCGGATAGGGAATTTTTCAATCAATTAAATCTTTGTAACGAACTCTTATGAGTTGAAGACGTGTGAAATTTTTGAATTTATCCTATCACTATTACGTTACTTGAAGATACAGATTCAAAATAACTTGTTTATTCGTGTTATATTAGTTATAATTAGTTAACTAATTTTATTTTTACAATAAAAATATTCTAAATTTAAAAATTTAGAAAAAAAATTTCTATTTTATAGAATTTCCAATATTGAATTCTATTAATCTAAAAAAAGAGGGTTAAATAGATTACTATGTACCGACCGAACCAATGATTATTCATGATTCCATAATTGAATCAATTACATATGGGTTCCAAACCGAAGGAATGTTATGGTAAAACTTCGTTTAAAACGATGTGGTAGAAAGCAACGTGCGACTTGAAGGACATGATCCGCTGTGGAGTCTTACATCCACCATTTTTTTATATATTATATAGGAATGAAAGTGCTCTTGGCTCGACATCATTTGTTCTGTTCCGCTGTAACCCTCTTTTTTGGGGGGGGTGATGTAATATAGTACAGGATGGAGCTCGAGTAGAAAGATTTTTTTTCAGGGGCAAGAATCTAGGGTTAGTATCAATCAATAAATTGGAACAACTTCGTAAGTATATTTTCGATACATAAACCTAAAAGGTCCTATTTGAGAAAATTTCCAATTCAAAAGGAAGGTGTATTACGCAGGAATCAACCATTCGTATGATTCTTTGACAGAAAGAAATCACAAAAAATGATATGTTGCTGCCGTTTTGAAAGGATTTAAAGATCACCGAAGTAATGTCTAAACCCAATGATTTAAGGCAAAGATCCTGGAACAAGTAAATACCTTTTTCAATTGTCTTAACAACTAGATCAGAATGAAGAATCGAAATAGATTCTAAAGGAGACAGACAATAAAAGGGTTAGAGACCACTCAATAAATGAAATACCTAAAAGGGTTCTCTTTTGAGTTATTTCAGAGTTATCCAAATTGAGTTATGAGGGTGCAAATACGACTAATTTTCTTTTTTATTGGGTAAGAATAACAAAAAAAAGTACTTAAATCAATAGTCTAATTAATTTGATGATTTTATGGATATATTTTCTATTGTAATTCGATACATAGACATAATTTCTAATTTTCTCGAGCCGTACGAGGGGAAAACTTCTTATACGTTTCTAGGGGGGGTATTATTCATCTATCCCAATGAGCCATTTATCGAATCGTTGCAATTGATGTTCGATCCCGACGAGAGGGAAGAGATCTTCGTAAAGTGGGTTTTTATGATCCGATAAAGAATCAAATCTATTTAAATGTTCCTGCTATTCTAGATTTCCTTGAAAAAGGCGCTCAACCTACAGGAACTGTTCATGATATTTCAAAAAAGGCGGGAGTTTTTGCGGAACTTCGCCTTAATCAACAAACAAAATTCAATTAATGAAATAAAATAGAAAAAAAAAAGAAGGTGTGGATGACTTGTATATAGCTTTGTATAACTTTCTCTTTTCTTTGCTAGTTCCTCGTTTGTTCTATCCATATCATACTTCCATTTAGTATTGTTACTTTTAGTATTGTTACTCATAGAATGGTGTCGTTTATTTATAACGACAAAAAATGGATTTCTATTTTGTTGATATAATAATGGATCCAATAATTTGAAATCGAAATAAAATAGTATAGAAAAAGATCAAGTGAATAAATAAGAAATGACGTAGAAGTAATTGGGTCTATAGACATAAAAATTTGCATTACCGTCAATGGGGTGATTTTCGTTGGAACTCTATGAACAAAAAAAAAGGTTTGGTCCTTTGTTTTTTTTGTTATTGAATAAACCTCGTTTTTTTCTACTTCTCCCCCGTCTTCCTTAATTTTGTCTTCTACCTATATTATATATAGTGCTATAGTGCCAATCCAACGCAAGTCCTTAGTTTTTTTCAATTTAAATAATTTGATTAATTTTAATTGATTGATTAATTGATTGAAATCATAATTGTTAGTTCGATTTAAAATTTAAAATTTGTTTTATCTTTTGTATGTTTTTCTCAATATTCATATTGACAACAGTGTATCAAATAAATATAATCCGATCGTGGATAAATGGATTCATTTATCCCTGTTCCACAGATTTTATTTCATTCAAATAATGGGTTCTTAGATTTTCTGTCATACAAGAAGTCTTTTTTGATTAAGATTTAAATAAAAAAAACTTGATATATACTAATTAATGGACAATATAAGATACAATAGGAGGTCTATAAATATTTGAAAATCTTTGACTTTAATCCCTATTTTATCTTTTATCTGAGAATTTTTTGTATTTTCGTCGGATTTGAACATTTTTATTATGTTCAGAGTGGATTATAATTTTTTTTTTCATTTTTTGGGGTTTGATTGCGTTGTGCCATTCAATTTCGTTATTTATTGGGATTCTGGTTGTATCTACACATTCTAATTAGTTTTTGGGGGTTGCTAACTCAACGGTAGAGTACTCGGCTTTTAAGTGCGGCTAGCATCTTTTACACATTTGTATGAAGCAACAGATTCATCCATACCATCGGTAGAGTTTGTAAGACCACGACTGATCCTGAAAGGAATGAATGGAAAAAGCAGCATGTCGTAGCAATGGATAATTCTGAGAATATTTAATTCTTACTGAATAGGTTCCAAATCTTATTTCAATTGTTTAAATTTGTGGTGTCTAACAATTTTTTAAAAATTATCTTTTTGGGGTCAAGTGAATAAATGGGTAGAACCTTACTATAAGGTTACAATTATAGGGAAATAAAAAGTAACGAGCTTCTGTTCTTCATTTTTGAATGATTACCCCATCTAATTAGACGTTAAAAATGTATTAGTGCTTAATGCGGGAAAGGCTTTTCTGATGAGTGGATTAGAAATTTCTTATGAGTCCTAACTATTAGCTATTCCCCTTTATGGGGTAGAGATAAATGTGTAGAAGAAGGCAGTATATTGATAAAGATATTTTTTTTTTCAAAATCAAAAGAGCGATTGGATTGAAAAAATAAAGGACTTCTAACTATCTTGTTATCCTATAAATGAATATAAGGAGCTAGAGAGTCCGTTAATGAGTTTGACTTGTTTCCGAGGTATCTAGTTTTTTCTTACTATAAATACCTTGTTTTGACTGTATCGTACTATGTATCATTTGATAACCCAATAAATTACCTATTTCTTTTCTGGTTCAAATCAAATTTTAAATGGAAGAATTTCAAGGATATTTAGAATTCGATATATCTCAGCAACATGACTTCCTATACCCACTTATCTTTCGGGAGTATATTTATGCACTTGCTCATGATCGTGGTTTAAATAGATCCGTTTTGTTGGATAATGTAGGTTATGACAAGAAATCTAGTTTACTAATTATAAAACGTTTAATTACTCGAATGTATCAACAGAATCATTTTCTTATTTCCGTTAATGATTCTAATCAAAATAGATTTTTGGGGTACAACAAAAATTTGTATTCTCAAATGATATCGGAGGGATTTGCAGTCATTGTGGAAATTCCGTTTTCCCTAAGATTGGTATCTTCCTTAGAGGAGACAGAAATCGTAAAATCTTATAATTTACGATCAATTCATTCAATATTTCCTTTTTTAGAGGACAAATTACCACATTTAAATTATGCATCAGATGTACTAATACCCTACCCCATTCATCTGGAAATCTTGGTTCAAAGCCTTCGCTACTGCGTGAAAGATCCCTCTTCTTTGCATTTATTACGGCTCTTTCTTCACGAGTATTATAATTGGAATAGTCTTATTACTCCAAAAAAATCTATTTTTGCAAAAAGTAATCCAAGATTCTTTTTGCTCCTATATAATTCTTATGTATGTGAATATGAATCCATTTTACTTTTTCTCCGTAACCAATCTAATCATTTACAATTAACCTCTTCTGGTATCTTTTTTGAGCGAATATATTTTTATGAAAAAATAAAATATCCTGTTGAAGAAGTCTTTGTTAACGATTTTCCGGCCACCTTATGGTTCTTCAAGGATCCTTTTATGCAGTATGTTAGATATAGAGGAAAATCTATTCTGGCATCAAAAGAGACTCCTCTTCTGATGAATAAGTGGAAATATTATCTTGTCAATTTTTGGCAATGTCATTTTTATGTATGGTCTCAACCAGGAAGAATCCATATAAACCAATTATCCAAGCATTCCCTTGATTTTTTGGGTTATCTTTCAAGCATACGACCCCATATTTCAG